TAGAACACAAAATGTCGAGCCAAGAGCACCTATATTCTTATATAAAATAGGAAGGCGGATCAAAAAATACACAGCAGAGAATGTCCTTCAATTCAAGTGGCACGTTGCTTTCTACCACATTGTTTTAAATGAAGTTTTACCATAACATTCCTCTAGTTTGTGTAATTGATTCAATCATGGAATGCATGAATAGTCATAGTTCAGTCAGTATATCATAATCTATACTTTTTATTTCTCTTATGAATGGAATAGTTAATTTACGCGTAAAAGGTAAGGTTCGGCCAGAATTCAACTGAATTCCATATTAGATTGTATATATGTAAAATCTAAATTTGAATAGAAATATATATTTATATATATTTTTTTTATTAAAACTCTTACAACCTATGGTTCTACCTTACTTAACTTACCCGCATCACACACAAATTAAAAAAGCAAATAGATTTTTTTGAATTCGGTTAAAATGATGAAAAATATGTTTAGGCTTCTTTTCATTTCAATATTTTCTTCTTAAAAAAGATTTGATTTTTAAACAAAAAGAGAAAGATGGTGTACAAAGGCAATAGAAGATTGATTCCGTAATGACTGTACTCTGGGACGGAAGGATTCGAACCTCCGAATAGCGGGACCAAAACCCGTTGCCTTACCGCTTGGCTACGCCCCATTTCGCTTTTTATTCAAGACTACTAAAAGAGTAATATTGCTATTGGTTGTTCGTCAATTCAATTTAAGTCCAAATAAAATATAGATTACATTGGTGCTAGAGTTTTGACACGTGTCGATAGCAAATCAAACTTACTTTATTGATCATTACATAGAATTCAATTAAGATATTGTATGAAAATATTATTTCTTTAATTCTCATAAGAGAATGAAAGGATTTTTGATTGAGTAAGTTCAACAAAGTCTTTTTAGACTATCTTTCTTTATTTTTTTCCTTATATAAAAAAATATATTAATAACTCAATCAAAATTAAATTATCCACGAGAACACCAAATTTTTTTATGCTTAATATATTTAATTTGATCTGTATTTGTTTTAATTATGCCTTTTTTTCAAGCACTTTTTTAGTCGCCAAATTGCCGGAGGCCTACGCCTTTTTGAATCCAATCGTAGATTTTATGCCCGTAATACCTCTTTTCTTTCTTCTCTTAGCCTTTGTTTGGCAAGCCGCTGTAAGTTTTCGATGAAATTCTTAAATAATGTCTTAAAAAATTAACGATTTTTATTCTTCCAACAATTCAAAAGATAAAAAAAAACTTTACATATGAACGAATTCTCAATTCAAACAGTGAATTGTTTTGGTAGCCATACTAAAGTATGGATCATTCTATTTCCTAAATTTGATCTTCTTTTCCCTAAATGAAAGAACCTAATTAGATTAGCGTTTACTAAAAAAAATATCTAGATGTTGGGATGCAAATCTGTTTGAATATGAAAGACTCGACTATTATCTTATTACAAATGACTTTCTGAAACCTTTTTTTTTCAAAAAAAAAAAATAAATAACTTGATTTATTGGTATCAAAGTTAGATATTTGGTATAAAAATAGAGAATCTATTCTCTTTTTTTTTTAGTAAGATCTTGGAGATTGTGTAATGCTTACTCTAAAACTTTTTGTATACACTGTAGTTATATTCTTTGTTTCTCTCTTCATATTTGGATTCCTATCTAATGATCCAGGACGTAATCCGGGACGTGAAGAATAAAAAAAGAAAGGTTTTTTATTGCTTTATTTAATTAGTGGAAATGGTCGGATTTTATTAGGATTTTATCTATTACACATCATCAAAAGTAGAAAAGGAAAGAGAGGGATTCGAACCCTCGGTACGATTAAGTCGTACAATGGATTAGCAATCCAACGCTTTAGTCCACTCAGCCATCTCTCCTAATCGAAAAGGGATACTTTTTAGGTTCCATTAGACAAAAAAAGACTTGAAAAAGAACCCCCCTCTCCACTTTATTCTTAAAAAGCTTTCTTTTTGTGTATAGATTATTCTTTAATAGTATATATATTCTTTCATTTATATATATAAATAAAATATATATAAATAAAAAAAATATATATAAATAAAATTGCTTTTTTATATTTTATATATAAATATATTTATTATCTATTTATATATAATATATATATATATATTACTATTATATAACTTTTTTATAGAACTTTCTCAGTAATTCTATTTACATACAAAATTTATATAAAGATTAGCTAAAGAAAAGGCGCGAACCCGAAAGAAAAATAAATAAAACCACAATAATAGAAATATAGAATCCTTTTTTATTTTGTCTCGTAAAAACACAAGTAAAAGATCTTTTTTATTTTTATTTTAATAGCCTGGCCTGGTCAGTCCCCAGCCGGGCCCTTTTTTGTTAAAGTTAAAAAGACTCATACAATGGGTTTTTAGACAAAAAAGATCTTAAATTGAAAAAAAAAAATGGAAACCCCTTTTACTAATTTTATTAAGTCGACGCTATAATTTTCGAATTTTTTT